AAAGTTTGATTTTAGTTCAAAATAACCAATATGTAGAATCAGAACAAGTAATTGCCGAAATTCGCACCGGAGCGTTTACTTTGAATTTTAAAGAGAGGGTCCGAAAACATATTTATTCTGAATCAGAAGGAGAAATGCACTGGAGTACCGATGTTTACCACGTGCCTGAATATACATATGGTAATGTTCATCTATTACCAAAAACAAGTCATTTATGGATATTAACTGTGGGTATATGCGGATCTAGTATAGTGTCTTTTTCACTCCACAAGGATCAAGATCAAATCAATGTTGATTCCTTTTCTATCAAAGGGAAATATAGCTCTAATTTCTCAATGACTAATGATCGGGTGAGGAATCCATTTTTGAGTTCGGAGCTCCTTAGTAAAAAAAAAAGTGGAGTTCTTGATTATTCAAGATCCGATCGAATTATACCCAAAAGTCATTGGAATTTCCTATGTCCTTCTATTCTACAAGGGAATTCTTCTTTATTGGCTAAGAGACGCAGAAATCGATTAATAATTCCATTACAATATAATGATAATGATCCAAAGCGAGAGAAAGAATTAATACTTCATTTTGGTATTTCTATTGAAATACCCAGAAATGGTATTTTACGTAGAAATAGTATTCTTGCTTATTTTGACGATCCCCGATACAGAAGAAGCAGTTCAGGAATCATTAAATACGGGACCATAGAGGCGGATTCCGTCTTCAAAAAAGAGGATTTGATTGAATATCGAGGAACAAAAGAATTTAACTCGAAATATCAAATGAAAGTAGATCGATTTTTTTTCATTCCCGAGGAGGTGCATATCTTACCCGTATCCTCATTCATAATGGTCCGGAACAATAGTATTATTGGAATAAATACACAAATCACTTTAAATATAAGAAGCCGCGTTGGCGGATTGGTCCGAGTGGAGAAAAAAAAGAAAAGTATTGAACTGAAAATTTTTTCTGGGGATATCCATTTTCCTGGAGAAACGGATAAGATATCCAAGCATAGCGGCATTTTGATACCGCCAGGAGCGGGAAAAAAAGATTCTAAGGAATCTAAAAAATTGAAAAATTGGATCTATGTACAACGAATCACACCTACCAAGAAAAAGTATTTTGTTTCGGTTCGACCCGTAGTCACATATAAAATAGCTGATGGGATCAATTTAGCAACGCTTTTCCCCCAGGATCCCTTGTTGGAAAGGGATAATATCCAACTTAGAGTTGTCAATTATATCCTTTATGGAAATGGCAAGCCAATTCGAGGAATTTATCAAACAAGTATTCAATTAGTTCGGACTTGCTTAGTAGTCAATTGGGACCAAGAGAAAGATGGTTCCATAGAAGAGGTTCATGCTTCCTTTGTTGAAATAAGGACAAATAATCTGATTCGCGATTTCATAAGAATTGAGTTAGTCCAATCGCCTATTTCATATATTATAAAAAGAAATGATATGGCGGGTTCGCAATTTCTTTGCAATAATGGATTAGATTGTACCAATATTAATCCCTTTTATACCAAGGTGAAGATTCCTTCCCTTACCCAACATAAGGGAACTCTTGGTATTGGTACGTTGTTGAATCGAAATAAGGAATCCTCATCTTTACTAATTTTGTCATCATCCAACTGTTCTCGAATTAGACCATTCTCTGGTTCAAAATATAACAATGTGATAAAAGAATCCATTAAAGAAGATTCTCTAATTCCAATTAAAAGTTCGTTGGGTCCCTTAGGTATTATTGTACCTAAAATCATGAATTTTTATTTATCTTATCATTTAAGAACTCATAATCAGATATTGTTAAATAAATATTTACTACTTGACTATTTTAAACAAACTTTCCAAGTACTTAAATATGGTTTAATGGATGAAACTGGAAAGATTTATAATCCGGATCCTTGTACTGAAATCATTTTAAATCCATTCGATTTGAATTGGAACTTTTTACATCACGATTATTGTGAGGAACCATCCACAATAATTAGTCTTGGGCAGTTTCTTTGTGAAAATGTATGTTTATTTGAATATGGACCACACATAAAATCTGGTCAAGTTTTAATTATTCATGTTGACTCTTTAGTAATAAGATCTGCTAAACCTTATTTGGCCACTCCAGGAACAACTGTTCATGGTCATTATGGAGAAATCTTTTCTGAAGGGGATACATTAGTTACATTTATATATGAAAAATCGAGATCCGGTGATATAACGCAAGGTCTTCCAAAAGTGGAACAGGTCTTAGAAGTGCGTTCCATTGATTCAATATCAATGAACCTCGAAAAGAGAGTTAAAGGTTGGAATGACCGTATACCAAGAATTCTTGGAATCCCTTGGGGATTCTTGATTGGTGCGGAGTTAACCATAGCCCAAAGTCGTATATCTTTGGTTAATAAGATCCAAGAGGTTTATCGATCCCAGGGGGTACAGATCCATAATAGACATATAGAAATTATTGTGCGTCAAGTAACATCAAAAGTGTTGGTTTCAGAAGATGGAATGTCTAATGTTTTTTCACCCGGGGAACTAATCGGATTATTGCGAGCGGAGCGAGCGGGGCGTGCTTTAGATGAAACAATCTGTTATCGGGCAATCTTATTGGGAATAACTAAGGCATCCTTGAATACTCAAAGTTTCATATCCGAAGCTAGTTTTCAAGAAACTGCTCGAGTTTTATCAAAAGCTGCTTTACGAGGTCGTATTGATTGGTTGAAAGGCCTGAAAGAGAATGTTGTTCTGGGAGGGATTATACCCGCAGGTACCGGGTTCCAAAAATTAATGCACCGTTCAAAGCAACAAAGAAACACTCATTTGGAAATAAAAAAGAAGAATCTATTCAAGACAAAAATGAGAGATATTTTGTTCCATCATCGAGAATTAGTTTGTTCTTGTGTCCAAAACAATTTTCATGATAGATCAGAAGAATTATTTACATAATTTAATGATTCCTAAAAAGAGATTCGTTCTTCAAATTCATGGAATTTGAATTCAACTACTTTTTATTTTATTTTTTTATTTGGTCTCATTTTGTGTTATTTGGTAATAAGGATTATAACGAATTCTAAAAAATTAATGGTTTGCATCGTATATCAACGGTCAATCCTTGGTAGAAGGTTCCGTCGGAACATTTATTTATTTCAAGCTACCCCTCGTTTCTTTTTTCTTAAAAAAAAAGGGAAACAATAAAAGGGAAGTGTGGGGAAAAATGACAAGAAAATATTGGAACATCGATTTGGAAGAGATGATGGAAGCTGGAGTTCATTTCGGCCATGGTACTAGGAAATGGAATCCCAGAATGGCACCTTATATTTCTGCAAAGCGTAAAGGTATTCATATTACAAATCTCACTAGAACCGCTCGTTTTTTATCAGAAGCCTGTGATTTAGTTTTTGATGCAGCAAGTAAAGGAAAACACTTTTTAATCGTCGGTACAAAAAAAAAAGCGGCTGATTCAGTAGCATCAGCTGCAAGAAGGGCTCGGTGCCATTATGTTAATAAAAAATGGCTTGGTGGTATGTTAACGAATTGGTCCACTACAGAAACGAGACTTCAGAAGTTCAGGGACTTAAGAGCGGAACAAAAGATGGGAAAACTTAATCGTCTCTCAAAAAGAGATGCAGCAATGTTCAAAAGACAATTATCTACCTTACAAACATATCTGGGCGGGATCAAATATATGACGGAGTTACCCGATATTGTAATTATCGTTGATCAACAAGAAGAATATACAGCTCTTCGAGAATGTATCATTTTGGGGATTCCAACAATTTGTATAATCGATACAAATTGTAACCCGGATCTCGCAGATATTTCGATTCCGGCCAATGATGACGCTATAGCTTCAATCCGATTGATTCTTAATAAATTAGTATCCGCTGTTTGTGAGGGTCATTCTAGCTATATAAGAAATGCTTTATTATGATTATATAATAATAAATATAAGTCAATTACTTCGGGAACTTGCTATATTTATGGAATTGGTTATTATTCCTGGATTTCGAAAAAAGTATAAAAAGTACTGGGTCTATTATGTTATTATTCGGTATCCTAAATATACCATATATTTAGATAAGTTGAGAAATAGCCGAGACGGTTAAATCAAAATAATTCTTTTTTTTTTAAGTTCGATTTATGTCAGAGGACAATATGAATGTTATACCATGTTCCATTAACACACTCAAAGGATTATACGATATATCAGGTGTAGAGGTAGGCCAACATTTATATTGGCAAATAGGGGGTTTACAAGTGCATGCCCAAGTACTTATCACTTCGTGGGTTGTAATTGCTATCTTATTGGGTTCAGTTACCATAGCTGTTCGGAATCCACAAACCATTCCGACCGCTGGTCAGAATTTTTTCGAATATATTCTTGAATTTATTCGAGATTTGAGCAAAACCCAGATTGGGGAAGACTACGGTCCTTGGGTTCCCTTTATTGGAACTATGTTCCTATTTATTTTTGTTTCGAACTGGTCAGGCGCTCTTCTACCTTGGAAAATCATAGAGTTACCTCACGGAGAGTTAGCTGCCCCAACGAATGATATAAATACTACTGTTGCTTTAGCTTTACTTACATCAGTGGCCTATTTCTATGCGGGTCTTAGCAAAAAAGGATTGAGTTATTTCGGAAAATATATTCAACCAACTCCAATACTTTTACCAATTAACATCTTAGAAGATTTCACAAAACCTTTATCACTCAGTTTTCGACTTTTTGGAAATATATTAGCTGATGAATTAGTAGTTGTTGTTCTTGTTTCTTTAGTACCTTTGGTAGTTCCTATACCTGTCATGTTTCTTGGATTATTTACAAGTGGTATTCAAGCTCTCATTTTTGCAACTTTAGCCGCGGCTTATATAGGTGAATCCATGGAGGGCCATCATTGACTAGTTTTCGAAATCGTTTTTTTTTTAAGCTTATCCCAATTTATCTGTAGGTCAATATAATAAACTTGTTTGGCGAACATAAACGGAATAAACATAATAATAGATGCAAATATATATATGTATCTAAGATCTAGAGTCGTAGAAAAATGTATAATATTATGGAATTGTAAAAAAAAACTTGGGAAAAAGATCTTTTTCCTAAGTTTTTTTCTCATTTTTGAATTTAAATAAGAGTTATTATCTGTTTTTGACGTATTACTAAAAAAAATGGGTTAGCTAAGTTAAAAGAAGCATATTAATAGCTATATATTCTATAATAAGTCAAGTTCTTGTGTATATTTCGAAAAATTATTTCAGAATCGGATTCCATATGAAATGCGCGTGGTTTACGGTATAGAAGAAACAAATGTATATGTGATATAGGAACTGTTCCCATATTATTTCCCAGTTCACTTTGGATTCTGATGAAAGTCATTCTGTTTAATCTGTGATTGTGCATTGAATAAAAGGATTAATTCAAGAATAGAAACTCAATTCAAATAGTAAAGAAAGTCGAATTGCATAAAAGAAGAGTTCGGAAGAAATGCACTAACTAGAACCATATGCATATAGATTACAAAAAAAATATATCACCCATAGTAACTAAAAATAAGATATGGAAATAGTTCTGATCATTCAGTAAAATTTTTACTTATTGTGGAGTTTTAGTTACTTCGACCATATGGAATCCTAGTGATAAAAAAATAAGTAAGAATTCATTATTTGATTGTATCATTAACCATTTCCTTTTTTTTTTGTGAGGGACTTAGTTTACTATGAATCCACTTATTTCTGCCGCTTCTGTTATTGCTGCTGGATTAGCCGTAGGGCTTGCTTCTATTGGACCTGGAATTGGTCAAGGTACTGCTGCAGGACAAGCTGTAGAAGGTATTGCGAGACAGCCAGAAGCAGAAGGTAAAATACGGGGTACTTTATTGCTTAGTTTGGCTTTTATGGAAGCTTTAACTATTTATGGATTGGTCGTGGCATTAGCGCTTTTATTCGCAAATCCTTTTGTTTAATTCAAGAAATAAAAAAAAGTACCTTATATACTTTTTTCTCATTTTATTAACTTAGATTTGTTGTTTGATTCTTCAAATTTTATCAAAATTTTATTCCTACACTACATGATGAGACAATACTCTCGGGAAGGGCTGATTTGAGAGTGCAGAATTCGCGGATACGCTCGCTTTCATTTTTCTCATTCTTAGTACAATCAAAGTAAAGGAAATTTTTTTTTTTACTTTTTTTTAGCAAACGCTGCAACAAATACAAATAAAAAAGGTATTTTACAATTGACGTAAGACTGGGATCTGACCCAATAAGATACTTCTTATTGATTGGTCAAAACTTAATTAAAAATAATAAAATCAATAAGAAGTCCATAAAAAAGGGCTCGAACTGATACAAATACAAAAAGAACTCAATAGTCCTATCTATAAGAGGAGAACATATGAAAAATGTAACCGATTCTTTCGTTTTCTTGGGGCATTGGCCATCCGCCGGGAGTTTTGGGTTTAATACCGATATTTTAGCAACAAATCCAATAAATCTAAGCGTAGTGCTTGGTGTGTTGATTTTTTTTGGAAAGGGAGTGTGTGCGAGTTGTATATTTCAAGAATAGGTTGGATCCAACCAGCTGTGCTTTATTTTGCATTTTATATGTTATTTTATTTGTAAATAGTCTAATTTATAAAAAAAAAATAGTGTATAAATAAATAATAAAGAAAAGCGCAAATCTCGACGAATTACTTCTGAATAAATTAAGAAATCATATGTGGGAACCATAGCATTTCGTGACTTATTGGTAAATTCACTCTGATTCTCTATCAACCAATAATCTGGGACTATAAACATGGTTAAAACTAAACTGTTTAAAGTCCAGGCACAACATGGTACTCTTTCTACCACTACGTTAGTACCAAAACGAAATGGTTTAAAAATTTTAAATTCAAAGTTGGTAATTTATCCAATATAAAACACTCATATGGATAAAATTATTTGAACCATTTCCCAGAAAAGGTCATTGTACCTTTGCTGAATGGACAACCTATGGATAAAATACAAATTTTTGGATGTGAATAATTTGTTTGCATAATTTGCTAATTCATAAAAAAAAAGATGGATTTTACTTATCTTATATATATATTTTATATATTCTATATAGTAATATTAATTTTATATATTTTTTTATTATTATAATTATTATATATAAATTTATAATTATTATATATAAATTATTTTTATATAATATATATATAAATATTTTATATAAATATTTTATCTATTTTGATATTATTTTGATTTACATTTTTATATCTAAATATTCCAAATTTTATTAGAAATAAACAAATAAAAATAAAGAAACAACTTTACTGACAATTACAGCTGATCAGAAGAGTCCTCCAAATCATTTTGTATAAATTTCAATATCTTGAAAAATACGAACAGAAAAGAAAGGACAGGTTCATTCCATTAAAAAATATGGGAATCCCCATAAATTAAATTAATTGAGCGTGAGAGCCAAATGAATCGAAAGATTCATGTTTGGTTCGGGAGGAGATTCTGTAAA